TATAATGACTGATGAATCAAGAACTTTCAATTGAAACTAAACGAATTCTTTAAATTAGTTTTTATTACCGTCGTATCTGGATTGAGACTTAGGTAAATGTTTTATTCATATATGTATTAAAAGAACATATCTAATTTAGCTCTTTCATGCCTATTCTAACTAGTTATTTTGGTTTTTTACTGGCTGCTTCAACTATAACCTCAGCTATATTTATTGGTTTGAACAAGATACGACTTATTTGAAATGAATGAAATTCAATAAACAATTTACAAAAATCAAAATCAAAACCTCCCAGAATATTTTATTTCAGTTATTCTATGGTTCTCAATTGCGAATTCCCGGTCATTGAGATTCACGGATAATTCAGATTAATATTTAGGGATAGATCTTACCTATCTTTTTATTCCCTAAAACAAATCAAAATGATTGAAGTTTTTCTATTTGGAATCGTCTTAGGTCTAATTCCTATTACTTTAACAGGATTATTTGTAACTGCATATTTACAATACAGGCGCGGTGATCAGTTGGACCTTTGATTGAGTAACATTTCTTTTTTTGATTGACCTCCTACAAGGAGGAGGTCAAATTTAAGTTGCAATTAGACCTTTTTTTGATTGACCTCCTACAAGGAGGAGGTCAAATTTAAGTTGCAATTAGACTTTGTTTTGTTAAGTTATTTCATTGTAATTCGACATAACATAAACGGAATCACGCTCTGTAGGATTTGAACCTACGACATCGGGTTTTGGAGACCCGCGTTCTACCGAACTGAACTAAGAGCGCTTTCTTATATCCTATAACAGTAGATACAATTGTAAAGTGTAAAGAAAAGGATTTTTTTACCCCCGAGGGGTCCTGTGTACATGTACGTATAGTATGTACAAACGAAAGATTATGTCCAAAATTTCCCGATCTTACTCAAGGAATCCCTCGTAACTGTCCATAGGAGAAAGAATAGGTAGGGATGACAGGATTTGAACCTGTGACATTTTGTACCCAAAACAAACGCGCTACCAAGCTGCGCTACATCCCTTTTAAAAATTGTTGTACAGTGTCATTGTATAAAATACATGTCTTGTTTTCCACATCCTTCTTTTTTGCTCTACCTATATAGATAGGTAGAAAATGTTCTTGTCATTTTTTTAGGGAGCGGAAAAATTGAATCTGCTGGGTCATTATACATATGCATTTTAGTTAGTAATTCCTAATTCTAATTTTATTTCAAGCAAAAACAAATGATCTTGAACTAAAATATCGGGTTATCTATGATCTATGTATTAGAATATCGAACTAGGACTATATATGTATTACAATATACAATACAAATAAAGAATTAAAATAAATAAGAAAAAAATAGAAAATAAAAGAAGAAGGAGGATTTTCAATGCGAGATATAAAAACATATCTCTCAACGGCACCTGTGCTAACCACTCTATGGTTTGGGTCTTTAGCAGGTCTATTGATAGAAATTAATCGTTTATTTCCGGATGCCTTGTCATTCCCCTTTTTTTCATCTTGATTGAATTCTTGTATTGATCTGTGAAGAAATGAAGAAGATTTGAGATACAATTCTACGTAACATGGCTCCAATTTTGCTTCCTTTTTCTTTCCTATCCTAAAAAAAAAGAAAGAGAAAGAGTGTATCGAACCTCAGTCAAAATACAGTGAATCTACGATAGGATTTTTTGGAAAAGAAATGGAAATGTGGATCCAGTCTAGGGGCGACGAAATTTTAACATAGAAAGAATAAAATAATGAGATTAGGATAGGAATAATTCATAGTTAGAAAAAATTGTATTAATTAATTATTACGATATTCTTAATATTCTTCTATTAATGAATATGACTCTTTTTCTTTATAGTTCTAGTTATTCATAGTAATTCTATTTTAAATTATAGTACTCCGAAGTTATTCGAATTCCAATAATTTGAAAAAGAAAATATTTACAAATTCCATTTCTAGTTAGTAACTTTTATTAATATAGTCTAGATATAGAATATAGATTTTTTTTTATTTGGTTCGGATCAAAAAGAAAATGAAGAGAGTTCTAAAGTGAAGTCGATCCAAAATGAAAAGGAGGTTCATGGCCAAGGGTAAAGATATCAGAATTATAGTGATTTTGGAATGTACCTGTTGTGTTCGAAAGGGTGTCAATAAAGAATCGCCGGGCATTTCTAGATATATTACTCAAAAGAATCGACACAATACACCCAATCGACTAGAATTTAGAAAATTTTGTCGCTATTGTCAAAAGTATACGATTCATGGGGAAATAAAGAAATAGGTGGAACGGAATGTGTGTGTGATTTTTACAAGTAGTGGGAAGAGTAAGAACTTTACATCTTAACATATATAATACAAACCAAATCCGATTTTGGTCGAATCTTAAATAAATAAGAAAAAAAATAGAATTCTATTTTATGGATTCTTTTATATAGAAGGAATAAACAAACAAGGAATAAGTAAACCATGGATAAATCCAAACAACCTTTTCGTAAATCCAAGCGATCTTTTCGTAGGCGTTTACCCCCAATTGGATCGGGGGATCGAATCGATTATAGAAACATGAGTTTAATTAGTCGATTTCTTAGTGAACAAGGAAAAATCTTATCTAGACGGACGAATAGGTTGACCTTGAAACAACAACGATTAATTACTATTGCTATAAAACAAGCTCGTATTTTATCTTTGTTACCTTTTCGTAATAATGAGAAACAATTGGAGAGAGTGGAGTCGATCCCTAGAACTACTGGTCCTAGAACCAAAAATAAATAGATATACTCCTCAAAACTCCAATTGAGGACTCAAGCTTATATTAATTTTTGCTCGAAAAAACTAGAATCCAGATTTGATTCTTGTATTATAAAAAAGGAAAAATGGGGAAGAAATCTTTTTTTCTTGAAAAATGTTCGTTTATTCTTACTACTCAAATCTTAATTTCTTTTTATTCTATCTTCCCGGAGTCCTTTCTCCGGGAAATCCCTTTTCAATCATTCTTGTTTCATGTATAATAGATTCTATTAAGATTCTTTTATTCCTTTATTTGATTTGTATTTTTTTTTTTTATTTCTGATTGATGATTTTATTTGAAATAATATCAAAACAATTCTTATTTGATAGGGCTATTTGCGCAAGTATTTTACGATTCAGAAGCAATTGTCTCTTGTACAGATTGTTGATGAATAGGCTATAACTATAGAATAGCCTATCCTCACGAGTTACCGCATTTATCCGAGTGATCCACAAACGACGAAAATCTCTCTTTTTCCTGCTCCTATCTCGATGAGAGGAAACCAAAGCTCTCATTCTTTGTTGAATAGTTGTTCGAGTAAGTCTTGAATGAGCCCCTATAAAGGTTGATGCAAATAAACGAATCTTTTTTCGACGTCTCCGAGCTGTATATCCTCGTTTAACTCTGGTCATTGAATCAAATGAAACTTTCTTGAATAACTAATTGATTTCTCTTCTTTCAGTCATCCTTTTCTTCCGGTCAATTAATAACAAAGCGGATTCTTCCAATATATAAAATATAAATTCCAATGGCTTTTGCGACTATGACCTTCCCGACCACTATTTTTTCTTTCTTCAAAGTATCTCGCCTGTAAATAAGAAATTCGACTGCTACTAAATAAATAAATAAAAAAGAATAGTGGGTTTCCTCGTTTCTATGGCAACTTCTGAAACGGTGAGGTCCTCTCTATACACCGGAGCCTCTTCTTTCATTTCATCAAATTTTATTGTGAACTTGTATAGTTCACACTCTTTGGCTCTACCCATCCATTTTTCAATTAGAATTCTTTTTTCAATTCTAATTAGAAAGTAATAGTCCTTTTCACAAAAAAAGCTATCCATACAGTGACGGCATTTAATTCTGAAAGTTGGCTAGGTAGCTGACCTTGTTAGTCCGTTTTTTAAAGAAAAGGAATAGGAGCATAACCTTTTTCCTCCGCTTAATGGATAACTATTTGTTACCAATGGAGAATTACTTCTCATCTCAAACGGAGTGATTGGATTTGCACCAATAGAAACCATAAATTCATAACATAATTAGGTAGATGATAGATCTTCATTTTTAGATACTAGTAAATTAAATGGCCGTCTTCCACTCTATCTATCCTAATTCATTGATAGTGGTCGTTGATACTTTTGCATTTCTTCAAACTCATCATGATCTGAACTGAACGAGTCGCACATACACCCTAGTACATGTTCCTCGACGCTGAGGACATCCTCGAAGAGCGGGAGATTTCGTGACATTTCTTATTGGCTGTCTTGCGTTTCTAATAAGTTGTTTAATGGTTGGCATGGCGTGTCTATAGAATCTCATTCTAGATAGAATAGAGCGGGTTGGCTTAGATCGATCTTAACCTGATGGTTGATGATTATGAATGATTTCTATTCACACGGAAATTTCAAATTTTGAAACGGAATTCTTATATTTATATGGAATCCCTAGTATTTTGATTTTCGATCGCTACAAGATCAACGATGCCATAAGCTTGGGCTTCTGTTGCTGACATAAAAACATCCCTTTCCATATCTTCGGATATAACCCATAAAGGGTTGCCCGTTCTTTGTACATAAACTTTTGTGAGAGTTTCGCGAAGCTTCAATAGTTCTTCTGCTTCCAGAATAAAATCCCCTGCTTGTGCCTCGTAAAAAGAACTAGCAGGTTGGTGAATCATAACCCTGATGATATTGATATAACATCATGAATGGTTCTTTTATCTATATATCGCACGATTGGGTTAAAGTAAGGGATAATCAAAATAACAATAAAAAATAGAATTAAACAACCGTACGGGCATTTTTTGTACATTGCATACGGCTCTGCAATGGAATTTATTTTTTCGATAGAAGAAATTCTATCGAAAAGAAGAAAAAGAACCCATCTGATCCAAATCGTTAAATGATCCATTTACCACCCTTCCTTTCGTAGTAGTAAAAAAGATACTATGATGGTTCTGTTGCTTTATATGTTTATCTATTTATCTCGTCTGTGGTTTAGCAATCCCAAAGTTTCTTTTTGATATGATCCAAGAAGGAGAAAATTATTTTTTCCATTTTTTTGACTCTTTCTTATCATAACATAAAAATAAGAAAGATACTTCTGGTGTGGAAGAATAATGGTTTGTGACGCTGAAATTGACTCTTGCTTGACACATAAAATCAACTTGGGAATAACCCTTCTTTCATACTACTATCTCGATACAAAATCTCATGTTAGAAAAAAAACACTAATGGTTTGTTCATATCGAACTCGAAGTGCCATGCTATTATTACTTATTCTTTATTTGATTCATATTCGATACAGCGAAGGCATAGTATTTTTTTCTCAAATAAAAAAAACTCATTGGCGCCAAGCGTGAGGGAATGCTAGACGTTTGGTAATTTCTCCTCCAACCAGAATGAAAGATCCCATTGAAGCGGCTAATCCCATACATACTGTATGTACATCCGGTGACACAAATTGCATAGTATCATAAATGGCTATTCCTGGTATTACCCATCCGCCTGGAGAATTTATAAACAAATAAAGATCCCTAGTATCATCCTCTATGCTGAGGTATACCATGAGACCAACAAGTTGATTCGAGATCTCGCTATCAACCTCTTGTCCTAAAAAAAGTAATCTTTCTCGATGAAGTCGGTTGATTAGGGAAAAATTGTATCCCTGAGGAACCGTACGTGCACCTTTGGATGCATACGGTTCGAAAGAATTGCGAAAAAAAAATCAATGTATTGATTCCAGTCCTATTTCTTTTTTTTTTAACATGAGTTTTGCCCTCCTTCCCCTTCCCTATATTCTATAATGTAGAATATAAAAAAGAATTTTATGAACTTATTGAACTAACTTCTCATTGATGTATTGTTTCATCGAAATTCAAATTACGATGTAATTTTCTTGTTCCTGAATGGACCCTTTCAATTCTTTTAGGTTCTTGTTCTACTCCGGGGGAAGATTTGCCCGAATTCCATTTGCGCATATAGGTCAAATGATTCCAGTACCACTTCTTTTTTTTCAATTGTTTCATAACTTTCCCCAAAATATTCGATGTATTAATAATACTACTCTATTGGTAGGCAGTTTTATATTATCCCTTGGTAATCGTGCAATCATCATATATTCTACATAATAGATTATATTAGAATATTCTATTATAGTCTATTATAGTAAGTTCTATTATATTCTATTTAATTATTAATGAATTTCATAATTTATTAATACTTTAATGAAATTTATAATACTTTAATTAAATTTATATTTTATTTTTATATTCTTTATTTAATATTTCTTATTTAATTATCTAATAATTTAATTATCTAATATTATTATATTTTTTATATTTTTTTTTTCTATTTCTATTTAATATTTCTTATTTATATTACTACATTTACACTCCCATTCTATTACTTTTACTCTTACCATTTCCAATTTGGTATTCTCTGAACGGAGCCTGGATACTTTATCAGTCCAAGTAAACCATCAATTATTTTAATTGATAATATTCATCCCCAATAGGAATCTTTGTGCTTCACGCTCCAAATTATTGATTGTTCAATCAATACAAGATTGAATATCTATTTATTGGATTGGGCGAAATAGAGAATACTCGATCGGGGGAGATAACGGGGAAATACCATATGATCCATATGTCTGACAAGTCGCACTATACGTCAACCCAAGCTGCATCTTCCTCTCCAGGATTCCGAAAAGGTACTTTTGGAACACCAATGGGCATTAAGATAAAAAAAATGAAGTACTATACTTTACTTTAATATGGAAACGTAACAATGGGTTTTATTGTCTTCATCATTTTTTCTCTTTCTTTTCTATATTCTATTCTATATTAGAATTTTCTATTCTATATATTATATATTATAGAAAATAGAACTTAATATTATTAGATAGATATATTATTATCTAGATAGAATTAGAGTATTTAGAGTATATATTAAGTATATAGATTCTAATTTAGAATCTAATTTAGAATATTAGTATATAGATATATACTTTATATATAGGAATATAGGACTGGAAGGTTCATAGAGGAAGACAGAATGAATAAAGAAAAATTGTAACGAACGGAATCGATCAGATCAGCCGATTGTTCGAATGATTTCGAATTATAAAAAGTATCTATGCATTCTTTTTCCCTCAAAATCGTCCCATTGCGTATTGGTACTTATCGGGTATAGAATAAGATCTGTTTCTCTTTGTTCTTCTAAATAGAAATAAATAGAATTGTTCCCTTCTCTTTCTATTTCATTAAAAATAAAAGAAGGGAATACAAATAAATATAAATCTTTTCCTATACAAAATCTACCGAACAGGTGAAATACACGGTCTAGTCTTTTCCAATGCGATAAAGTTACATAATGTCTATTTCTTTTTCAGAAAGGGGTATTTACATGGGTTTGCCTTGGTATCGTGTTCATACTGTTGTATTGAATGATCCCGGTCGATTACTTTCTGTACATATAATGCATACAGCTCT